GCGAAAGAATGCTTGTATAATGAAAATGGGTTTATATGGATCCTGGGGGGTTGAAAGCACACATCAAAATGACATTGACATAAATTGACAAGGTAATATTTCCATTTTTTCATCAGAAGAGGCGTATCCTTTGAGACAAAAATGGATTTTCCTTGATATCTAAGATAATGTATGAAAGGATCCTTGAGCAAGCATAGGCTGTCCCCCCAATCCTTAGTAAAGACTTCTACAAAATGTTCTATTTTTCCATAGAAATATATTCGCTCAAGAAAGACCTGAGAAAATGTTAATCGGAAATGAAAGGATTGATTACAAAGAAAAAAGAAAACGGACTCGTATTCATATACATGAGAATTATATAAGAACAAGAAAAATCTTGGAGTCTTTTTTGCAAAAAAAGAAATAGATTTCTTTGGAATAATACGACTGTTCAAATTCCAATACTCGTGAAGAAAGAGTCGTAATAAATGCAAAGAGGAGGGATCTTTCACCCAATAGCGAAGGATTTGAACCAATTTTTCTAGATGGATGGGGTAGGGTATTAGTCCATTTGACACATAATTTGAATGTGGAAATTTGCCCTCTAAAAAAGGAAATATTGAATGAATTGATCGTAAATTATGAGATTTTACTATTTCTGATCTTTCTAAAGAGGATACTAATCGTAAGGAAAATGGAATTTCCACAATAACTGCAAATCCCTCCGATATCATTTGAAAATACAAATTTTTGTTATACCTAAAAAATGTATTTTGGTTAGAATCATTAGCGGAAATACTCAAATGATTCTGTTGATACATTCGAGTAATTAAACGCTTTACGATTAGTAAACTATATTTATTGTCATAACCCACATTTTCTAACAAAATGGATCTATTTAAGTCACGATCATGAGCAAATGTATAAATATACTCCCGAAAAATAAGTGGGTATAGGAAGTTATTTTTTCGAGATCTATCTATTTCTAAATTTCTTTGAGATTTCTCTATTTTCATTTTTAATTCGATTTGATTGAAGCAAAGATAGGGGGTTTATTGGGTTATTAAATGATACATAGTGCGATACCATAAAAACAAAATAGTATAATATAAAAAGAATAGATACCTCGGAAATAGTTAAACTCACCAGCGGACCCTCTAATCCTCTCTTTTTTTCATCTAATTGGTTTATGTTCATTATAGGGTAATAGGTGACTAGAAATCCTTTACTTTTTCAAGTCAATCACTCTTTTTTGATTTTGGAAAAAAAATTGCTTTATCAATATACTTTTTCTTCTACACATTCAATTTCCCTTCATAGTGGAGAATAGCTAATAGTTAGGACTCATTAAAAAAATCGAAAATACACTCAAGAAAAAGCTTTTCCCGCACCAGGCACTAATCTATTTTTAACGTCTAATTAGATCGGAAAATCATTCAAATTAAGAACGGGAGCTCGTTGCTTTTTTATTTACCTATAATTGGAGCCGCAGAGCTCTGTCCATTTATTAACTCGACCAAATCCCAACTTTGAATTTGAATTGATTTGTTTTTATGTTATGCACCAAGAATTCAAACAAAGTTTGTTTGGAGCGGATCCGGTAAGAATCAAATATTCTCTGAATTCTCCATTGATACGACATGCTGTTTTTTCCATTCATTCCTTTCAGGATCAGTCGTGGTCTTACAAATAATACCGCTGGTATGGACGAATCTCTTTCTTCGTACAAATGTGTAAAAGCTGTTAGCCGCACTTAAAAGCCGAGTACTCTACCATTGAGTTAGCAACCCCAATCCCAAATATAAATAAAATAATTAGGATAAAATAATTAGGTTATGTAGATAGAATCAAAATCAAAAATCAAAAGAAATCAAAAAGAATTAATAAAAAGATTGAATCGTACGACACAATCAAAACATTAAACTAACAAGAAATGAACACGAAATGAAATAGAAAAATTTATAAAATTTCGAATTGATTCGGATAAAAAAATAGATAAAGTTAAATAAAGTCAAAATTGATAGATTATCTCTTGTTTCTTATGCTATCTATTCTTCTATTTACTATTTAAAATTGAAAATAAAAAAAAAAAAAGACTTTTATATCACAGCAAATCCAATAAACCTATCATTTCAAAATCTAATAAACCTATCATTTCATTGGAATGAAAAACCAAACCGCTGGAATAGATATAAATCAATCTACAGATAAGATCTAATTACCCAGATCGGATTATATTTATTTGATACACTGTTGTCAATATGGTGTTAATAAAAAAATATCCAATGAAAAAAACAAAAGAATTAATTCAAATTAACCCCTTATTTTATTGAATCATATAAATATTTTTTGATTTCCAATATAAATATTAGCAAACCAATAAGATAAGACAAGATAAGACGAAGAAATAAGTAGTTCTCTTCTAATCTTCATCTTCAAGTGGCTCGATAGGACCGAGTCATCAATCTCACACTTCTTCAAGTACGGAAGATATTAGGTTGTTCAAAAAAACAATCTTTATTTTAATATCTATAATTTTGATATAGAAAAGAATATAGGCTCTGGGACGGAAGGATTCGAACCTCCGAATGGCGGGATCAAAACCCGTTGCCTTACCGCTTGGCCACGCCCCATTTCTATATTTGATTCAAAACTAATAAAACTAATATTGGTATTGGTTCTTTGTCAATTCCTACCCCCCAAAATATCTATGAACTAGATTAGCTTGTTATTCGTATTTTGATATGTGTAGATATAGAATTAAACTGAATTTATTGATCATAATATAGAATTCCATTAAGATATTGTATGAAAATATGATTTCTTTTATTCTTTTTTTAGCTGATAATTGAAGGATTTTTGATTGGCTGAGTTTAAAGTTTTTTGTCTACCTTAAACTCTATTTTATATTAATTTATATCCATTTTTATATGAATATTAATAACTCAGTCAAAATACAATTATCTTCAAGAACAAAATGTTTGTTATGCTTAATATTTTAAATTTGATTTGTATCTGTCTTAATTTTGCCCTTTATTCAAGCAGTTTTTTCTTCACAAAATTGCCTGAAGCCTACGCTTTTTTGAATCCAATCGTAGATATTATGCCAGTAATCCCTCTGTTCTTTTTTCTATTAGCCTTTGTTTGGCAAGCTGCTGTAAGTTTTCGATGAAATTTTGAATACTATCCTAGAATAATTAATAATTCATGAGTTATTCAAGAGAAAAAATTCTACTAATTGATAAGATCAGATAAGTCTTCTAGTTCTTTCTAGTTCTTTATAGTCTAGGCCCTTGATTGAAACATTGAAGTTATTGTATAAACGTGAAAAATCTGGATTACCTACCCCATCTCCTCATTCTGAACTTTTTTCCATTCTATTAAAAGAAACCTATTCGGTTAGATCCACCCGAAATATGGAATTTTCGGTATAAAAGCAAATTTTTGGCACACAAGACTCGACTCTTATTACATCTTATTACAAATGAATTTAGAAAAATGCTTTTCTATTTCGAAAAAGTTCTAGAAACCACTTCATTTCTTGGTGTCAAAATGGGATATATGGTATAAATATAGAGAATCTATTTTCTTTTTTTCCAAACAAAAAAAAAGATCTTGGAGATTGTCTAATGCTTACTCTCAAACTCTTTGTTTACACAGTAGTAATATTCTTTGTTTCCCTTTTCATCTTTGGATTTTTATCTAATGATCCAGGGCGTAATCCTGGACGTGAAGAATAAAAAAAAATAAGGCTTTTTCCTTGCTTGATTTTTATTAAATGTTCTTAGAATTTTATCTATTCTACATCTTTAACTATTATATATAAAATAAAAAAAAAATAAATAAAGAAAAAGATTTGAAAAAAATACGAAGTCATCAACGGAACCGGAAAGAGAGGGATTCGAACCCTCGGTACGAATAACTCGTACAACGGATTAGCAATCCGACGCTTTAGTCCACTCAGCCATCTCTCCCAATTGAGAAAAGATAATTACTATCTTACATTACACAACAATACACAACAAGTAGGGCTTGAAAAAAAAAGTCCTTCTTCATATACTTTTTTTTTTTTTATCTTTTTTATTACTATATTATTAGTATAATACTTCTTATATTACTCTTAATATATTAGTATTCTAATTAGTATTATAGTAATTTACTATTTAATTACTATTCTATACTATTCTATATTTAATTATTATTCTATTAATTATTCTAATTATTAAGATTAGAATTATATATATATATATATTTTTAATCTATTCTTTTTTTTTTCATTTCGTCCGAAAAGTCTTTTTTTATTTCCACGTCCTGGCCCGTGTCACGGGCCATTTTTTATTTTTTGTTGCAACAAATTAGATAAGATAAAAAAAGTTATTTTATTTGATTCAAAAATACTTGTTATTGGAATTTTTCCATTCTTCTAATATAGAATCAATGCAACGAGTCTTCTTTTCCTAATCCTCATTAGGTTGCATGAGGAAATACAATACATCAACGCCCTAATTTTCATAATTCTTTTTTTTTTTTTTATGACCCTATTGATTCTCTTACTCGACAAAAAGCTTGTTTATATACAATAATCGCAGCATAGCGGGTATAGTTTAGTGGTAAAAGTGCGATTCGTTCTATTAACCCTACTGCAAATAGTTAAGGGATCCGTCGGCGCATATTCCGATCAAAAACTTTATTTCTAAAAAGGATTAAATCCTTTACCTCTCAATGAAAAATTCGAGGAAGAATATATATTCTCGTGATTTGTATTCAAGAGTCAATTATAAATTGAAAAATTGGATTATGAGATTACGAAACATAATTTTTTTTTATTGGATTAATACTTCCAATTGAATGAGTATGAGTAAAGGGCCTATGGATAAAGACAAAAAAGTGTATTTCTAATCGTAACTAAATCTTCAATTTTTTGTTTGTTTTGTATAGTCGAGATTGAAGCAAAATAAGTATTAAATGATGACTTTGGTTTACTATAGACATCGACATCTTGTTTTAGCTCGGTAGAAATA